TAGCTAGCCACTCGGGATAATGCGAGATAAAGAATAGGCTTCATATTCTTTTACGACCTCCTCTTTGATCTTCCCACTCGGGTCGTAATCTCCTTCACTTTTCTTTCACCGCTTTCATTCCTGGGATAAAAGGCAATCTATGAACAAGCAAATCTCTGTCTAGTCCTGGAATATCCTCGTAGGACCAGGCAAAGACATCCCTGTATGCCTGAACGAACTCAATCAGGCTTCCTTTCTCCGTCGGGCACAAGGACGAGCCGATCCGGACTAATTTGGGGTCCTCTTCACTGCCAATTATAGGCCAGCATGCCTTGAAAAAATGGGCGTTAAAACCGTCAGGCCCCGGGGCTTTATCCGAGAGCTAAAGACAACTTCTTCAACATCCTTGGGGGTGAAGGCTCGACAGAGGGATTGGATTCGCCTTGATTCTGTCTATCGCTCTATAGGGAAAGCCAATGACTCCTTATTGCGCTGGTAAAGCGCGTTTGACCCATGTCTCTCGAAAAAGGGTGCCCCCCCTCTATCAATACATATGGCTCGACTTCATTATCCGCCCTTTTCCCCTCTCACAATGCTCACGAACTCTCTCCCTCAGTAGAGCGTGAACTTCATTTCGAAGTCCCTCCCGTTGGGGATCGGCGTGGGGAACTTCCGCCGGTTCTGGCGCTTGCGGCGGTGCCTCTTGAGCTGGGTTTATTATATTACGCAGCAGCTCGAATAAATCCATATCCATCTTTCTCCATCTTTCTTGGTTTATTCTATATATATCTAGAATGAGCACTGTGAACTATCCGCTTTAAATGGATAGTGGTCAGAATGAAAATCAACACTTTTACTCGATCGGAATACGGATGAGATCAGAGACGCCATCATTGGGGCAAACGATGCAATAGCTTAAAGCGAACGGTCTACTCAAGCTCAAGAAAGCTATTGTATTGTAGTTACGGTACTCAATCAAGCCGATCGATCGTAGAAAAAGCACTTCTCTTTCTGTGCCCTCCTTCGAATCTTTAATGAGCCAAGCTTCCTCACGCTTCACGTAAGCCTCCTTGTCCTCTCTCCTTACCTTATTCGATTAGGGCGAGCCTCTCTTCGGATCCTTCGGTTCTGTCTCCTGGAAGGAACCTTATTCTCTATTATCAGGGAGTCCCCTGCAGTATTCTACAGCTTTAGCTTTGGCTCTAGGACTACCAACTATGCACCTCTATCTAGAAGGCCGGAAATCTCTTTCTGCACATGCTCTTCGGCCTAGGACCTTCAACTTCGCCTCTCTAGGTCGAGGAGCTGATAAGGTATTTCTCCATTTGATGCTGTAGGAGTGCGTGCGAGACTTCCGGATGCTCCAAGCCCGATCCGCCCTCCTGCCTGCCTAGCTCCCTAACCGGTCTTCAAGCCATCTCTTCTCTTCGCTAACTACCTTGCTCTCATCTCAACAAGATTCTTCACTTCAGACTTTACACTAAGAATTTTATATATAGAGTAGAGTTCTTTCTTTATTCAAAACCTTTCTTGAGTATTGAGAAACCTACGGCCCAGGTACTTCTTTGTAAGTCGGCAACCGGCGTGGCTAAGAGACTCAAGAACTTATGAAGAAGAGAAAGAATGAAAACTTGGCTGAATGTGAAACTCGAAGATTCATAGAATGCTCAGTTCAATTGCATGTTGTTCTTTCTTTCGAACTGGAGGAGTGACCTAGTTGATCGAGAAAGCTACGAGCCAATAGCGCGGAGTCTCTGAGGAGATGCGAGCTTTCTAATAAACCGGTCCATCCTAAGAGATCGGCATCATACTCAGGACTGTGTCGAGCAAGGGCCGAAGGGATTTTCATTCTACACACCTACGAAGCATTCAGTTAGTGGAAATTAGGGGTACAAACAGGAGACCAAACGTCCCGCGGTTATGCGAAAAATCCACTCCAGTGATGAGACTTCTAATAAGAAACTTCCAGCCTTTCACCGGTTTGAAGCAAGGCCTTCGGGGACTGACCTTGAAAACGGTCCAATTGATCAAAGCCTGTCTTTTTGGCCGTCGATCACTTCTATTCGTCCCTTCGCTAGCCGCGCTTCAACTCAAAACGAGCCTAATAGGGCTAAGGAGCTGGTGTGCCCAACAAGAAACCATTATTCAATCAATTTGAACTCAAAGAGATGTTCTCTATTCAACTGCCCATCCATCCTTCAATCAATCAGAAGTAGTATAACATCATTATCGCTGACTTTTCTCTCTATCTCGAGACGGTACCACTGAAGATTCACTTTTAGCCTTTTTACCGTCTCTTTCGGCGTCAGTCGATGTTCCTTCTTATCCCGATTAAGAAAATGCAACGTTGGATGACAGCCCGTCTGTTGGGGCAAAAACCTTTTCTCCCTCATCGCCGGGCTTCTCGAATCAACTGGGAGCCTTTGACCGGGTCGGACCTCGATCAGGGTTCCTCATAGCTGCACCGTGGAAGATCAACTTGTCATTTACTGTCAAAAGGTTTGAAAGCCTCGGAGACAGGCTTTTCAAACAGAACTTTGGATGAAGAAAGAGGGGTCATTTGGTAATCAACAGAATTGCCTTCGGAACCAGACCTTGGAAAGAGAACAATTGATGAATCAAACAAAGGCTGAAAAGGAAGATCCAAAAAAGCGGAGCGGCACCTACCATTTCTCAACATTTGACGAGAGCCCGGGATCTTAGAATGCCAGTCCATTTGTACTCTTCTCTGAATCTTCGAACGAAATGGTTGAGCGTCACGGAAGACTTTGCTCAACAACATCGTGCTAACATTCCACTTTGATTAAACTTCAACAAAGTGGTTTAGGTGTGTTTACGAGACGGATTAGTTCTCTTATCCGGATCAGGCATAAGTAGGACCGGAGCAGGCAGACAAGACAAATGGCCAAAAGTTCTGCAAATACCAAAGAAAGCACTTTTGGTCACACCTTTTAAAAATTTTAAAAAGAGTGCTTCGTGTTCAAGGCAAGAAATGATTAAGAACAATGAGGTTACTCTACATGACTCAGAAGAAGAGACCACAACAGCTGCACCGGTGTTCGTGGGCTTTGATGAAGAGGTGCATTTTTCTTGAGAAATGGAGGATGACTCCAATCTTTGCACCGATGAATTCGAAGTCCGACGTTTAGACGAAGAGTGAATCGAAGAGGAATGGCAGATGCATGTCACAAGGAGCGCTAAGAAAACAAGGCAAAAAAAGAGATTGCATTGCTCAGACATCACGCCCCGTCAGCATGGATCTACGGCGTTCGTCCCCCCACCCCAAAAAGGCAAAAATAAAAAGACTGGCCAGAAGGTGATGAATGACTTATTGAAACAAGTCCCACCGTTGCCGATTACTCTAAGAGAGTACATGCCCAAAAAACTCATCTCTCATAAAGACGATGAAGAGGGGGATGAAGAAATCCAACATGTTATCTGTGCTATGATTCGGGTGACCGAAGCAAACGAGAAGAAAGAAACTAAAGCAATGAGTGAACAAGGTCCAAACAAAACAAACCGAACGGATTTACACCTGGAGCCTCTTGATGAAGAAGAGGAGGATATCCAGATTTGGTACAAAGGAAGAAAGGCGTATCGATGACGTCCGTTCAAGGCTCTTCCATACTCAAAAAAGCAAGACATTGAAATGGGTTCAGATGAAGAGAATTTTCCGCCGAAGGTATCAAAGGGCAAAATAAACCAAGTCCAGCACTGGATAACCAAGCAGACGGCGGGGGAGGTACGTAGGGACCGGACTCACCAATCCATTTCCCCCCTTTATCAGATCAGTACTTTTCTTTGGCAAAAAAGACTTGTCTCCAAAAACGGATTTCTTAAGGCGATGATGAAGTGCTGGACCCCTTCTCTCGGCTAATATTTGTGACACTGATGGTAGGAAGACGGCACTACTTTGTTCGTGTGGATCCAAGGCCTTCCCAGTCACATATGGTACGATGGCCTGAAGTCCACGACCTCAAAGACACAATCTACAGATAAAATGGAACTTCGTAGGCCGACAATTTCGGGTAAGTTTCATTGACGATCTTCAAATCCATGGCATTGCACTAGCTGCCTTCTTGATCGACCGCTCCACCCCATTACCTGACAGCCCCTACTTTCATTCGACACTTCCCAGATTTATGCTTCAATGTGAAAAGTACTGGTCCCAGTTCCGCTGTAAGTAGTACTCGGTTCTGGTTTTCTCGAAAGGTTTAACGAAGTCCATAATCCATCCATTTAAACTTGAGTTTCTAAGAGTTCTCCCTACCTTCACCTTTTCCGTGGCGACATCTCTTTTCTTTCTTTTTGCCTGAGTCCAGTAGCTATCGCACCAATTACCTCTTCTTCTACTCTAGCCTCGGCAGAGCGTTTTTGATCTCATTCGTAGGCTTTCGCATAGCTCTTTCTTTCCATGGTCTCCTTTCGAAGGAAAGGCCATGGGGAGATACCGTCTGTGATCCATGGATCTCCGATCGGGAAACCGTATCCAAGCTCCGTGGCTAGTCTGCGCTCTTTGGACTTTTCAAATTTCCCTTCATACGACCCCCTGGAAATATCCTCCCATTTTTTGTAAAGCGACTGGGCGTCACTGCGGATCTTCTGGAGTAGTCTGACCCTGGGAAACAGACTGTAATCGCCGCCGAGAAGAAACATGCTGTGCCGGGTGACTGGAATCCTCTGAGGTCAGCTGAACAGGCTGACAATCGGCAGAAGATGCTGAGCAAAGCTGCTGGCCTGAAGAGTGAGGCTGATCCGTAACATCAACTGCAGAAGAATGAGGTTCGAGTTGATGAACAGGAGAAGGCCGCAATACATCTCCATCACCATTCTCCCCCGGGGCTTCTTAATTAGGTTAAGGAAAATATGAGGCGACCCCATTAAAGAAAACATTCAAGGATACATCGAGTCTCTTGGATTTCACGTCATGGCATCTATACCCGGACTGAGCATATCCAAGAAAGACAGAAGTGGTTGCCTTGGGGACAATTTCTCTCTTAACTGCGCAGGAATATGAACAA